ACTCCGTACCACTGAAAGGTTTGGTCGGATACTTGAAAAATAACCCAAAAAATCAAGGGAATGCTTGGATAATTTATTTATATAAATCCTTCCCGGTTGAGACCACACATAAGAATGACATTGCCATAAATTGACAAGATAATATTTCCACTTATTCATCAAAAGAGGGGTATCCTTCGAAGCCAGAATTGATTTTCCTTGATATCTAACATAATGCATAAAAGGATCCTTGAAGAACCATAAGATGGCGGCCGGAAAATCATTAGCAAAGACCTCTTCTACAGGATATTTTATTTTTTCATAGAAATGTATTCGCTCAAAAAAGATCCCAGAAGAGATTAATTGTAAATGAGAAGATTGATTACGAAGAAAAAGTAAGATGAATTCGTATTCACATACATGAGAATTATATAGGAGCAAGAATAATCGTGGATTACTTTTTGAAAAAAAAAAAAAATTATTTGAAGTAATAAGACTATTCCAATTATAATACTCGTGAAGAAAGAGTCGTAATAAATGCAAAGAAGAGGCGTCTTTCACCCAATAGCGAAGGGTTTGAACCAAGATTTCCAGATGAATGGGGTAGGGTATTAGTACATCTGATACGTAATTTAATTGTGGGAATTTGTCCTCTAAAAAAGGAAATATTGAATGAATTGATCGTAAATTATAAGATTTTACGATTTCTGTCGCCGAAGATACTAATCGTAGGGAAAACGGAATTTCCACAATGACGGCGAATCCCTCCGATATTATTTGAGAATACAGATTTTTGTTGTACCCCAAATTTTTTTTTTGGTTAGAATCATTAGCGGAAATAATAAAACGATTCTGTTTATACATTCGACTAATTAAACGTTTTATAATTAGTAAACTAGATTTATTATCATAACCTAACAAAATAGATCTATTTAAACCATGATCATGAGCAAGTGCATAAATATACTCCCGAAAGATAAGTGGGTGTAGGAAGTCATGTTGCTGATATCTATCTAGTTCTAAATATCCTTGAAATTCTTCCATTTTAAATTCTATTTGAACCAGAAAAGAAATAGGTGATTTATTGGGTTATCAAATGATACATAGTACGATACAGTCAAAACAAGGTATTATAGTAAGAAAAGAATGGATACCTCGGAAACAAGTAAAGAATCATCAGCGGACTCTCTAGCCTCTCTTTTTACATCTAATTGATTTATGTTAATTCTAGGGTAATAAGATGGTTAGAAGTCCTTTATTTTTTCAATCCAATCGCTCTTTTGATTTTGAAAAAAAAAAATCTTTATCAATATACTGCCTTCTTCTACACATTTATCTCTACCCTATAATGGGTAATAGCTAATAATTAGGACTCATAAGAAATTTATAATCCACTCATGGGAAAAGTCTTTCCCGCATTAAGTACTAATATATTTTTAACGTCTAATTAGATCGGGTAATCATTCAAAAATTAAGAACAGAAGCTCGTTACTTTTTATTTCCCTATAATTGGAACCGTAATTAGGGCTCTACCCATTTATTCACTCGACCAAATTTATTTATTTTATTTTTTTTTATTTTGTTACACGCCAAGAATTCAAACAATTAAAATAACGTTTTGTACGTATTCGGTAAGAATGAAATATTCTCAGAATTATCCATTGATACGACATGCTGCTTTTTCCATTCATTCCTTTCAGGATCAGTCGTGGTCTTACAAACTCTACCAATGATGTGGACGAATCCGTTGCTTCATACAAGTGTGTAAAAGATGCTAGCCGCACTTAAAAGCCGAGTACTCTACCGTTGAGTTAGCAACCCCAATAATTAGAATGTGTAGATACAATCGGAATCCCAATAAATAAAAGGATTGAATTGCACAACGCAATCAAAAGCAATCAAAACATTAAAATAAATTTTAAAATTTCTATATTCTGAACATAATAAAAATGAACGGATCCGATGAAAATACAAAAAATTCTCAGATAAAAATAGGGATTTAAAATATTTAAATATTTATAGACCGCCCCTTGTCTCTTATGTTATCCACTTATGTTATCCATTAATTAATTAGTACATATAGATTTTTATTAATTTTAATCTTAATCAAAATAATCAAAAAAAGACTTCTTGTATCACAGAAAATCCAAGAACCCATTATTTGAATGAAATAAAATCTATGGGACAGAGATATAAATAGATCCTTATTATCCACGATCGGATTATATTTATTTGATACACTGTTGTCAATATGAATGTTGAGAAAAAAATACAAAAGAGAAAACAAATTATAAATCTAACTAACAATTTTAATTTCAATCAATTTTAATAAAAAACTAAGTACTTGTGTTGGATTGGCACTACATATATATACAATATTTATATACAATATTTATATACAATATTGGTGGAAGAATAAATTAAGGAAGATAAAGGGAAAAGTAGAAAAAATGAGGTTTATTTGATAAGTAAAATAAACAAGTTTAATCCTTTGTGTTTTTTTATTTGTTCATAGAGTTCCACCTAAAACCACCTCATTGACAGTAATCTCAAAATTTTATATTTATAGACCCGATTACTTCATTTATTCACTCGATCTTTTTCTATCTAAAAAAAAAAAAAAAAAATAGATTTTTGTCGTTATAAAAGACAACATTCTATAGTAACAATAATAAATTTAGTATGATATGAATAGAACAAAAGAAGAAATAGCAACGAAACAAAAAGGTTATCCAAAGCTATATACAAATCATCCACATCTTCTTTTTTTATATTTCATTAATTGAATTTTGTTTGTTGATTAAGGCGAAGCTCCGTAAAAACCCCCACCTTTTTTGAAATATCATGAACAGTTCCTGTAGGTTGAGCACCTTTTTCAAGGAAATATAGAATAGCAGGAACATTTAAATAGATTTGATTCTTTATCGGATCATAAAAACCCACTTTACGAAGATCTCTTCCCTCTCGTCGGGATCGAACATCAATTGCAACGATTCGATAAATGGCTCATTGGGATAGATGAACAATACCCCCCCCCCTAGAAACGTATAAGAAGTTTTCTCCTCGTACGGCTCAAGAAAATTAGAAATTACGTCTATGTATAGAATTATAACATCAAACATATCCATAAAATAAATAAATTAATTAGATTTTAGATTTAAGTACTTTTTTTCTTATTCTTCCCCAACCGAAAAAAAAAAAAAAAAATTATTTGTATTTGCACCCTCATAACTCAAGTTGAATAACTCTCAAATAACTCAAAAGAAACCTTTTAGTTATTTAATTTATTGAGTGGTCTCTAACCCCTTTTGTCTGTCTACTTTAAGAATCTATTTTGATTCTTCATTCTGATCTAGTTGTTGAGACAATTGAAAAATGGTATTTCCTTGTTCCAGGATCTTTATCTTTGCCTTGAATCATTGGGTTTAGACATTACTTCGGTGATCTTTAAATCGTTTCAAAATGGCAGCAACATACCGTTTTTTGTGATTTCTTTCTATCAAAGAATCATATGAATGGTTGATTCCTACGTAATACACTTTACTTTTGATTTGATCGAAAGAGTTTTACCAATTCTAACATTAATTTTAAATTAAATCGAATTGGATCCTTTAGATTTATATATCGAAAATATACTTACGAAGTTGTTCCAATTTATTGATCGATACTAACCTTAGATTCTTGCCCTTGAGAAATTAATCAATACTTTCTACTCGAGCTCCATCGTGTACTATTTACATCACAACACTCCAAAAACGAGGGTTCCAGTAGAACAGAACAAACGATGTCGAGCCAAGAGCACTTTCATTCCTATATAATATAAAAATGGTGGATGTAAGAATCCACAGCGGATCATGTCCTTCAAGTCGCACGTTGCTTTCTACCACATCGTTTTAAACGAAGTTTTACCATAACATTCCTTCAGTTTGGAACCAGTATGTAATTGATTCAATTATGGAATCATGAATAATCATTGGTTTGGTCGGTACATAGATACTTTTTTCTTCTATATGAAGAATGGATAATTTATGAAGAAGTCTCAGCAAGGATTCAATCAATTTAACCCCATTTTATTTTTTATAATTTTTTTTTATATTATAAATTTTTTATTTAAATAATTATAACTAATAACTAACATAACACGAATAAATAAACACGAATAAACAAGTTATTTTTAATCTCTATCTTCAAGTAACAACATGATAGGATAAATTCAACAATTTCACACTTCTTCGAGTACCAAGAACTCATAAGAAATCATTAAAAAGATTTAATTGATTGAATAATTTCATTTCCTACCCGATATCATTATTTGCATTTTGCATAAGGTTTTACAGTACAGTAAGGACCATTCACTTTTTATCATCATAAGCTTTTTATCATCATAAGAGAGATAAAAATATATTGGATTAAACCATCAACGATAAAAAAAAAGATAGATAAAAAAAGACTTATGTAAGAAAAGATTGAAGGTTTAGGTTGTTATTTTTTCATAGTGTAAAATAAGTATAACAAGTCGCAAATAGATTAAATTTCGTATGCGTGTTATTTGAACTAGATTAAATTTATGAAAAAGATATGATTCAGATTTCATATATAAAAAAAAAAAAAAAAAATAAAATAAAAAAGAATCACATTCTATACCAATATTATACCCTTAAACGGAAGACTGTTCGAAAAGACAATCTTTATTTTTATATATTTTATTATGATATAGAATTTTTATATATTTTATTATGATATAGATATATATATTTTATTATATATTAGTAATATGATCATGGGTCAGGTATGCTCTGGGACGGAAGGATTCGAACCTCCGAATAGCGGGACCAAAACCCGTTGCCTTACCACTTGGCCACGCCCCATTTCTAGTCGACACTAATAAACACTAATATTGGTACTGGTTGTTCGTCAACTCCAGTCTAAATACCTATTATCTATAAAATAGATTACTACAATTTTTATACATGTAGACATATAATTAAACTGAATTATTGATCATTACATATAATTCAATTAAGATATTGTATGAAAGTATGATTTATTCTATTCTCTTTTGATTTGAGAATTGAAGGATTGTTGATTGGGTGAGTTCAAATCAAAGAAAGTTTTTTGGTCTATCTTATTTTCTTTTTATTCATTTTTCTCTTCTATGAATAATAACATATTTATAATAATTAAATAATAAAAAAACTCAATTTATTAATAACTCAATCAAAATAAATAAAATACAATTATCCTCAAGAACAAAATGTTTGTTATGCTTAATATATTTAGTTTGATCTGTCTTAATTCTGCTCTTTATTCAAGTAGTTTTTTCGTCGCCAAATTGCCCGAGGCCTACGCTTTTTTAAATCCAATCGTAGATGTTATGCCAGTAATACCCCTGTTTTTTTTTCTGTTAGCCTTTGTTTGGCAAGCTGCTGTAAGTTTTCGATGATATCTTTTGTCTAGACAAATTCATGATTTATTGAAAAAAAAAAAAAACTCTAAGAATTGATAAGATCAGACAAGTCTTACACCCTCAATTCAAATATTGAAATTCTTGTACAACCGCGACAAATCTGGATCACCCCACTTCATTTCTTGGTGTAAAAATAAAAAAAGTAGGGTATGCGGTATAAAACCGGAGAATCTATTCTCTTTTTTACTAAAAAAAAATCTTGGAGATTATGTAATGCTTACTCTAAAACTATTTGTTTACACGGTAGTGATATTCTTTGTTTCTCTCTTTATCTTCGGATTCCTGTCTAATGATCCAGGACGTAATCCTGGACGTGAAGAATAAAAAAAAAAGGTTTTTGTTTTCCTTGCTTGATTTTAAAATGTTCTTAGTAGTATTTTATTTATTACACATCTTTAACTATTAAAAAATAAAAAGAGCTCGCGAAAAATTCGAAAGAAAATACCGAGTCATCAACAAAAACGGAAAGAGAGGGATTCGAACCCTCGGTACGAAAAACTCGTACAACGGATTAGCAATCCGACGCTTTAGTCCACTCAGCCATCTCTCCTCCCAATTGAAAAAAGATAATACTATGTTACATTATAAAAAATAAGGCTTGAAAAACCCTTAATAATTTTTTTTTTCATCCGAAGGGGTTTTTTAGTTCCACGGCCCGGCTAAGTACTGACCAGGCCGGGCCCGCTTTGTTCCAACGAATCGTAAATAAACTGATTTATTTTATTTGAAAACTAAAATACTTGCTTGTTATTACGATTGGAAAAATAAAAAAATTTTATTTCGATTTCTATGATTATAGAATCAAATAATATCGAATCAGAGTCTCATTTCTTATCTTAATTTTTTATATTTCTTTTATTTCAATTAAAGTAAATAAATAATAAAAAAGGAACTGTGGATTCTTGCACAATCCATTTTCATGTATGTTATGGCTTAAGTAGTTTTGTCGAGACGTCTAGGTCAAAAACCTCCGGCAAAAACACTTGTTATTTAAATTAAAAAATTTTAAAAACTCTCCTTTCCTCATCTCATTAAGTTCTCTGATACAACACGTAAACGCTCTAATTTTCATGATTATTTTATGATCCTATCTTTTCTTTTAACTTTGACTTTTTATTACGACCAATTTTATTGTTTTATTGTTCGACAAAAGGTTCATTTATATACAATAATCGGATTGTAGCGGGTATAGTTTAGTGGTAAAAGTGTGATTCGTTCTATAATCCCTTAATAGTTAAGGGGTCTTTCGGTTTGATTAATATTCCATTCCGAGCAAAAACTTTATTTCTTAAAGGGATTTAATCCTTTACCTCTCAATGAAAAATTCGAGGAATAATATACATTCTCGTGATTTGTATCCAAGAATCAATGAAAAATTGAAAAATTGGATTATGAGATTACGAAACATAATTTTTTAAAAATTGGATCAATACTTCTAAATGAATAAGTATAAGTAAAGGATCCATGGATAAAGATAGAAAATGTATTTCTAATCGTAACTAAATCTTTAATTTTGGATTTGTATTAGGGAAATTGAAGCAAAATAGCTATTAAACAATGACTTTGGTTTACTAGAGACATCGACAAATTGTTTTAGCTCGGTGGAAACAAAATTCTTTTCCTAAGGATTCTCTCAAATAGAAATAGAGAACGAAGTAACTAGAAAGATTGTTATAACCCCCCTCTTTTCTATTAGGGATCGTCTAGAAAGCGGGTTGTTCTGAATACATTCAGACAGAAAAGCTGACATAGATGTTATGGGTGGAATTTTTTTTTTTATTTCGTTCATGTCTTAATCTGGGAATTTATCCATCTTCCATAAAGGAGCCGAATGAAACCAAAGTTTCACGTTCAGTTTTGAATTAGAGACGTTAAAAATGATGAATCAACGTCGACTATAACCCCTAGCCTTCCAAGCTAACGATGCGGGTTCGATTCCCGCTACCCGCTTTTACTTTATCTTTATATTATTTTTATTAAATATTTTTAAATATTATAAAAATAATATTTTAAGATTTTAATTTTTTTTTTAATTAAAAATTGAATGAATATAA